GTTATAAGATTTTATAATCATAAGAATGGATATTCTACCAACCTTCTTTCTTTCAATCTTTGAAAGAAGGTTGGATATTTTATAATAATTAAATATTACATAATTAAATTTATTTATTATATTTAAATTTTTATTAAAAATTATTTGAAATTATTCTCACATTATTATTATTTAAAATTATTGTCTATTTTTTATAGTTAATAGATTATTTAAAATGTAATTTGTACATTAAAATTACTTGATTAAATATTGTTAGTATATTTAATTTAAAATCAAGCATTGTTTAAGATTATGTTGGTTAATTTTTAAGTAATTAATAAATCTTAATTTGTCATTGCGAAATGTTTCTATTATTGATTATTTTTTATAATTAATAGATTAATATAAAATGTATCCCAGTATGTTTTAGTTAATCTAATTTAATGTATCCCAGTACATTAAGGTTACTTAAGATTAAATATTGTTAGTATATTTAATTTAAAATCAAGCATTGTTTAAGATTATGTTGGTTAATTTTTAAGTAATTAATAAATCTTAATTTGTCATTGCGAAATGTTTCTATTATTGATTATTTTTTATAATTAATAGACGGTCACCCCCGGCGATGGTACAGACCGTCGCACCGTCAAGCAGAGACTTGGAGAGACTGCAGGAGGCTGTGGCTAAGGGTGACCTTAGCCTTAACATGTCCTCTGTACAGGTACCGGAAGATGATGATCCGGGCAACAACACGTCATCTGAGATGGAAGTCGACCAGCTTGAGGAGGGAGCCTTGAATTACAACTTAAGGCTCCCATCTAGGATCAAGCGGAAGTTGGTGCGAGACCAGAAACTAGCAGAGGGCACTTGGGTGGCGGAAGCTGAGTGGAGGAGACGGAGAGGTCTTCCACCCAAGGAGACACCCAAGCCTGGAACTTCTGTAAAAACTGACAGTGTATCTGGTTACAGGGCCAAGAGAACTGCAGCCAAGAGACCTGCTGATGCTGGTGCAAGCGGCAGGGAACGAGAAGTAGGGGAGGCGAGGAAAAAGCCTAGGCCCTCCTATGGCGAACAGGTTTCAGGGACAAAAATGGTCATTGTGCCTGAAGCATTTCCTGAGGTGAAACTCACTAGTGAACAGGGTGAGGCACTTGAGGAGATGATAATTGACATGCTGATGGATGCAGGTAACCCAGGCCTGCAGTTCCTCAGACGCAGTGTTGAGAATGGCGCGCTGGTTGTCACTTGTGGCAATGATTTGTCCAGGGAGTGGCTCCTTGGGATCGCCTTTTTTATAATTAATAGATTAATATAAAATGTATCCCAGTATGTTTTAGTTAATCTAATTTAATGTATCCCAGTACATTAAGGTTACTTAAGATTAAATATTGTTAGTATATTTAATTTAAAATCAAGCATTGTTTAAGATTATGTTATGATTTAGTTTATTGATGAACATAAATCTTTGAAATTTAAAGATGAGTTTAATTCTCAAATTCATAAGAATTTTAAATAAAGTTTGATTCTTTCTTTATAATTAACTTATTAATAAAATTATATGTATTTTTATAAATTAAGTAATTTTCAGTAATTAGTTTTTTTTATATATTTATCTATTTTTAGTTATTTAATTTTAATTGATAAATTTTGTGCCAGCATTCGCGGTTATACATTTAATTTAAGTTAATTTTATAGGTTAATAATTTTATTTATTTTGAATTATTTTTTTTGTTATTAAGTGGAATTTATAATAATTTATTATATTCTTTCTTGTATTTATTTAATCTTTAATTAAACTAGGATTAGATACCCTATTATTTTAGACTTAAATATATTTTCCTGAATATTAATAGTTTATATCTTTGAAACTCTAAGAATTTGGCGGTAATATATTTTCTTAGAGGAATCTGTTTTTTAATCGATGATCCACGATAGTTAGTACCTTAGTTTTATTTGTATATCTCTATACAGAATGTTTTTTTAGAATATTTTCTTTTTCTTATTATAGATTAATTTTAGGTCAAGGTGCAGTTTTATTAAGGTAAATATGGATTATTGTTATTTGAATAAAGTTCTTAAATAGTTTTTTTGAATTTGGATTTAATAGTAAATTAAATTAATTAATTTAATTGAATTTTATCTTATATTATGTACATATCGCCCGTCACTCTCATTTAAGTTTGAGATAAGTCGTAACAAAGTAGTTGTACTGGAAAGTGTAGCTAGAATGCAGTTTGTAGCTTATATAAAGCTTTTTATTTACATTAATAGGAAAAAAATTTTTTTCTTTCTGATATAAATTTTTATATTAATTAATGTCTTTTAAATTGTTTTTAGTATTTTTAGAATTAATATTTATTATTTAACTGTTAAGGTTTAATTTAATACTATGGAATAATTTTTAGTACCTTTTGTATCAGGGTTATTTTATTAATTAAATTATTTTATTATCCCGAAATAAAAGGATAAATTTGTTTAAGTTTTATTTGTAAAAAAAAATTTATTAATTTTCATTTAGTATTTATATGGTATTCGTTTTTTGTAATATCTGGTTCTTAAGGATTTTAATTTAAATTATGGATTTTTGATTAATTTTATTTTTATTTTTAAGATCTTATAAAATAAGGGATAATTTTTATTTTTTGTTAAAATTTTTATTTTTGTGTCTTTATAATCTTTTAAATTTTGAATTTAGTTTTTATTAAATTATGATTCATTTAATTAATTTTTTTTTATTTAATTTTATACTTAAGTTATTTAATTAATTTTTGTTTATTTTAAATATTGATTAAATTAGTATAATTTGAATATTATTAATAATGAATTAGGCAATTATTATTCTCAATTGTTTAACAAAAACATTTCTTTTAGTTTTTATTGAAAGTATACCCTGCCCAATGATTATTTTTAATGGCTGCAGTATTTTGACTGTACAAAGGTAGCATAATAATTAGTTCTTTAATTGAGGGCTTGTATGAAAGGGATTATGAGGTGTAATCTTTATTTTTTTTATTTTTAGAATTTTATTTTTAAGTAAAAAAGCTTAATTAATTTTTTGGGACGAAAAGACCCTATAGAACTTAATTTAATTTTTTATATTTTTTTTTTGTTATATTTATATTATATATTTTATTAATTTTAATTGGGGCGATTATTAAGATTTTGAACTTTATTTATTTTTTTCATAAATATATGTTTTATTGATCCAATATTTTTGATTGAAAGAAAAAGTTACCTTAGGGATAACAGCGTAATTTTAATGGGGAGTTCTAATTTATATTAAAGTTTGCGACCTCGATGTTGAATTAAGATAAGATTATGGGGTAGGTTTTATATATTCTAGGTCTGTTCGACCTTTAATTTCTTACATGATTTGAGTTCAAACCGGTGAGAGCCAGGTTGGTTTCTATCTTAAAATTATTTTAATTGTTTAGTACGAAAGGACCATTAATTTTAATTTTAAATTATTTTTAATTGAATTGGCAGAGTAGTGTTTTAAGTTTAGAACTTATTTATGTAAATAAATTTACATTCAATATTGTTTTTTTTTATTTTTTTATTAGTTATTATTTGTGTTTTAGTTTCTGTAGGATTTTTTACTTTGTTAGAACGTAAAATTATTGGCTATATTCAATTTCGTAAGGGTCCCTCTAAACTTGGATTTTCTGGTCTTTTACAACCTTTTAGAGATGGTTTAAAATTATTTTTAAAGGAATTTTTATTACCATTAAATTCTAATTTTTTTTTTTTTTTTATTTGTCCTATTATTGGTCTTTTTCAATCTTTATTTATTTGATTAATTTTCCCAATATTTGTAAATTCTATTAATTTTAATTATGGTTTAATTTTTTTTTTATGTTGTTCTAGTATTAGAGTTTATAGTTTAATTTTTTGTGGGTGATCTTCAAATAGATGTTATTCTTTAATAGGTTATATTCGAGGCATTTCTCAAGTTATTTCTTATGAAGTTTCTTTATCTTTAATTTTATTAAATTTTTTTTTGTTAATTGATAGTTTTAATTTAATTTATTTATTTATTTTTCAGAAAAATTGTTGATTTATTTTTTTATGTTATCCTATTTTTTTTATTTGGCTTTCTTGTTGTATAGCTGAAACTAATCGTTCCCCCTTTGATTTTTCTGAGGGTGAAAGAGAGTTAGTCTCTGGGTTTAATGTTGAATATAGAGGTGGATTGTTTTCTTTATTGTTTATTTCAGAGTATTCAAGAATTATTTTTATAAGTTTTTTAACTTGCTTAATTTTTTTAGGAGGAAATTTCTCTTCTTATTATTTTTTTATTAAGGTTATTTCTATTTGTTCATTTTTTGTTTGAGTTCGATGTTCTCTACCTCGTTATCGTTACGATAAATTAATGTATTTAGCTTGAAAGTGTTATTTACCTATAAGTCTAAATTTTATTTTGTATTTTTTTTTTTTAAAGTTATTAGTTTTTTATCATTTTTTTTTGTAAAGTTATTAAAATTATTTCTTATATTTTCAAAATATATGCTTTTTATAAGCTAAATAACTTAATTGATTAATTTATCTCATTTTTTTGTAATTATTGGGTCTGTAATAAAGTATAAAAAATAATTTACTGTTAAAAGAATCCCTGTATAATCATAAGGGTATTCAACTGGTTTGGATCCAATTCACGTTAATAATATAATTGTTGTCAATCAATTTCAAAAGTTAATTTGTCTTATAGGGTAAAATATTAATCCTTTAAATTTTATTTTTATAGTTAATGGGAGAATTATTAAAATTAAAATTGATATAAGTAGTGATATAACTCCTCCTAATTTGTTAGGAATAGATCGTAAGATCGCATAGGCAAATAGAAAATATCATTCTGGTTGAATATGGATTGGTGTTACTATTGGATTAGCTGGTGAAAAGTTATCTGGGTCTGAAAGATTATATGGTATAATTGTATTTACTACAAATAGTACCCACAATATTAATGAAAATCCTATTATATCTTTAATAAGAAAATAAGGATAAAATGGAATTTTATCTACTTCTGATTTAATTCCTATTGGATTATTAGATCCTGTTGTATGTAAAAAAAATAAGTGAATTATAGAAATTATAAGAATAATGAATGGTAAAATGAAGTGTATTCTAAAAAATCGTGATAATGTTGCTTTTCTTACTGAAAATCCCCCTCAAATTCATTTTACTAATATTTCTCCTAGGTATGGTACTGCGGATAGCAAGTTTGTAATAACTGTTGCCCCCCAAAATGATATTTGCCCTCAGGGCAAAACGTAACCTAAAAATGCAGTTGCTATTGTTGCTATTAAAATTATTATTCCTATTATTCAAGTTATTTTAAATTTAAATGATCTATAATAAACTCCACGACCTACATGTATGTATAAGCATACAAAAAATATTGATGCCCCGTTAGAATGTAATGTTCGTATTATTCAACCATAATTTATATCTCGATTAATATGGGAAATGGAATCAAATGCTATATCTACTCTTGAATTATAGTGTATTGATAAAATTAATCCTGTAATAATTTGTACTATTAAACATAATCCTAATAGGGATCCTATATTTCATCATAAAGATAAATTAATTGGTGCAGGTAGATCAATAAGTGAATTATTAAAAATTTTTATAATTCTTTTTTTTCGTATTGGTTTATTCATATGTTTTTGATCGTAAAGGTCCTTCATGAATTTTGACTAGTTTTGATACGCAAATTATTGTTAATAATAAAAATATTACTATTATTATTGTAATTAATATATATTTTTTATTATATAATTTTGTTATGGATATTTTTTCTGTTCTTATTGTTGTAAATGTATGATTTTCATCAATTTGAATATTAATTATTATTTCATCATTAAAAATAAATATAATAAATAAAATTGATATAATAATTATTATTTTTATTTTAAATTTTATTTTTTCATTTGATGCTACTCTTCTTATATATATAAATAAAATTAATAGTCCTCCTACTATTATCAAGAATGTAATTATAGCAAATCAAGATTCTTTTATTATTTTATTTATAATTATTGATATAATAATTGTTTGTATAATTAATAAAATTGATATAGATATTGGGGTTTTTAATAAAGGAATAATTATTGTAATTATTATTATTATTTTTATTATTATTATTTTCAATTCATTTACAGTAAATAGTTTAAAAAATATTAATTTTGGAGATTAAAGATGTATAAAATACTTTATTGATGTTTTAATAAAATTTAATTCAATTTTTAATTTACAAAATTAATGTTTTTTTTAAACTATAAAAACTAATGATTTTTTTTGTTTTGGTATTATTCTTTTTTAGTCTAATTTCTTTAGTAAATGTTCGTAAACATATTTTATTATGCTTAATAAGATTAGAATTTATTGTTTTATCAATTCTATTCACTATTTTCATTTTTAGTTTAATGTATTCAAATTCTTTTTATATTTATGTTTTTTTTATAACATTTTTTGTTTGTGAAGGTGTTTTGGGATTAAGAGTTTTAGTTTTGTTAGTTCGATTTCATGGTAATGATTATTTAAGTTCTTTTTATATATGATAAAAATTTTTTTATATTTTTTTTTTTTAATCCCTTTAATTTTTCTTTCTATTGATTATTTTTTATATCAATTTTTATTTTTATTTATTATAATTTTTTTGATTTTTTTTAATATTAATTCTTATTTTAGAATAATTAGTTATAATTTTGGTATTGATTTATTTTCTTTTGGTTTAATTATTTTAAGTATTTTTATTAGTTGTTTAATGTTATTGTCATTTAATTCGTATCGTTTTTTTTTATTTTTAAATATAGTTTTATGTTTATGTCTTATATTTATTTTTTCTTTAATAAATATAATGATAATATACTTAAGTTTTGAATTTAGGTTAATTCCTCTTATTTTAATAATTTTAGGTTGAGGGAATTATCCAGAACGGTTAATTTCTGGTCTTTACTTATTTTTTTATACTTTATTTGCTTCTTTGCCTTTGTTTTTAGCCATTTTATTTATTTATAATTTTAATAATAATATATTTTTTGATTTAAATTTTTATTATTCCTTAAGTTTTTATTTATATTTTTGTATTTATTTTGCTTTTTTAGTTAAATTTCCTATATTTATACTTCATTTTTGATTACCAAAAGCTCATGTTCAAGCTCCAATTTTTGGTTCAATAATTTTGGCAGGTTTGTTATTAAAAATTGGAGGTTATGGGTTTATTCGATTTATATTTTTATTTGATAATATATTTATTAGTTATAGATATATTTTGTATTCAATTTCTATTTTTGGTTGTTTTTCTGTTAGTTTAATTTGTTTTATTCAAAGAGATATAAAATGTTTAATTGCTTATTCATCCGTTGTTCATATAAGATTTTGTTTATTAGGTATTTTGGGTATGACAAAATGAGGTATTTTTGGTTGTTTTTTTATAATAATTGGGCATGGGCTATGTTCTTCAGGTCTTTTTTGTCTTGCAAATATATCTTATTTACGATTTTTAAGACGTAGATTTTTTATTAATAAGGGATTGGTATCTTTTATGCCTGGTGTTTCTTTTCTTTGATTTTTATTTTGCTGTTTTAATATAGGGTGTCCCCCCAGAGTTAATTTTTTAAGTGAATTTATATTGATAACTAGAATAATTTCTTATTGATCTTATTCTTATATTTTTATTTTTATAATTTCTTTTTTTTCTGCCGTTTTTAGATTTTATCTTTATGGTTATGTTAACCATGGATTTTTATTAAATTGTTATAGTTTTTCTTTTGAAAAAGTTATTGAATATTTGTTGATTATTGTTCATTTAATTCCAATTATTTATTTATTATTAATTATTGATTTATTTGTCTTTTAATTTAGGTATTTTATGTAAAATAAAGAATTGTGGTTTCTTAGAAGTTTAAAAAACCCTAAGTTTTGATTAAATTTAATTTTTATTTTATATGATTTTTTGTAATAATTTTTTTATGTTTTATTTTTTTATATTTTGGTTTTATTTTTCTGATTTATGACTTTTGTATACTTATTGAAATTAAGCTCCTTTTAATTAATTCATTTATGGTATGCTATGTTTTATTTTTTGACTTTATCTCTTTAATATTTATTTTTGTAGTTATACTAATTTCTTCATTTGTAGTTCTTTTTAGAAGGCAATATATAGGGTATAAAAGATATTCTTGTATTCGTTTTTTATTTTTAGTATTATTATTTGTTTTGAGAATAATTTTGATGATTTTAAGTCCTAATCTTATAAGTATTCTTCTTGGTTGGGATGGTTTAGGATTAGTTTCATATTGTTTAGTAATTTTTTATAATTCAAATAAGAGCTATATTTCAGGTATAATTACTTGTTTGACTAATCGCTTGGGTGATATTGGCTTATTAGTTTCTTTGTGTTGAATATTTTCATATGGTAGATGACATTTTTTATTTTATTATAATTTTGTTAATGATTATATTTATATAATAATTTGTATTTCTTCTTTTACTAAAAGAGCCCAAATCCCTTTTTCTTGCTGGCTTCCAGCCGCAATGTCGGCACCTACACCAGTTTCTGCTCTTGTTCATTCTTCAACCTTAGTTACTTCAGGAGTATATTTATTGATTCGATTTTTTCATTATTTTCATCAAAGATTTATTTTTCTTTTATTAAGTTCTGTAACAATATTAATGTCATCATTTTGTGCAATTTATGAATTTGATTTAAAAAAAATTATTGCTTTTTCAACTCTTAGACAATTAGGTTTAATAATAACTTCGTTGTTTTTAGGATTTACAGATATATCTTTTTTTCATTTATTAAGTCATGCTATATTTAAATCCCTCTTATTTCTTTGTTCTGGAATTTTTATCTTCTATATAAATGATAATCAAGATATTCGTATAATAGGCTGTGTATGTATAAATATACCATTTGTCACTTCTTGTTTTAATATCTCAAATATTACTTTATGTGGTATTCCCTTCCTTTCCGGATTTTATTCAAAAGATTTAATTATTGAAATATCTATTTTTAGTAACTTAAATTTTATTATTTTTATAATTATTTATTTTTCAGTAGGTTTAACTGTATTTTACACAATTCGATTATTTTTTTATTCTATAATTATAAATTTTAATTTCTATCCTATATTTTTTTGTAATAATAAAATTGATTTTATATCTATTAGAGTTTTTTTTTTATCTTTTATTTGTGTAATCTTTGGAAGTTTAGTTATATGAACTATAAATTTTGATATAACTTTCATAGTTTTACCTTTTTCATTAAAAATAATAATTTTATTTTTAATTTTCTTAGGGGGATTTTTTGGTTATGAATTTATAATATATGGTTATTTTTTTTTTATTAATTATTACATGTTTAATGGATACATATGATTTCTTCAGTCTTTTACTTACTATTCTTATATTTATTTTTATGGAATTTGCTTAGATACTAATAAATTAAATTATTGAGGTGAATTTTACGGAGTTTCTGGTTCCTCGTTTTATTTTTTAAAATTAAGTAATTATTTACAGTTATTTTTTAATAATAATTTTAAAATTTTATTATTGTCAGTTTTATTGTGATTTTTTATTATTATTTATTTTTATAGCTTATATAGAGCATGATGTTGAAGATATCAGGGAGGAAATTTTTTTCTTGAAAATATTTATAAGATATTATCTATTTTTTTATTGAAAATAAAACGTTTTAATTAAACTATATAAAATATAAGAGAAAAACGGAATTTAACCGCTTTAGAATTTAGTTAGAAGCTAATTCTTTATCTTTTTCTCTTTTAATTGGATTAGCAAATCAATATTTTTATTAACAATAAAAAGCCTCTAATTTGGCTTCAATTAAAGCAAGAGGGTTACCCTTTATTTTTAGGTCGAAACTAAATGTATAATTACTTCTTTACTTAAGGAAAGTCTTAAATTGACACTTTCTAATTGCAAATTAGATATTATTTTTAAATATAACCCTATTTTGTTCAATTTAATATTCCATTAAATCATTCATGATATAATCCTATAATGAGAATTAAAATGAATAATATAAATGTTAATATTCAATATTTTAAGATACATAATTTTGATGAAATAACTATAGGAAGTAAAATAATAATTTCAATATCAAATACTAGAAAAATAACTGAAATTAAAAAAAAACAAATAGAAAAAGGTATTCGTTTATTAAATATTGGATTAAATCCGCATTCAAAAGAAGAAGATTTTTGTAATTCAAATATTTCTTTTTTTGATACAAATATAATTAATATTATTATAATTAATATTAGTATTGTTAATAAAGCTACAAAAATGATTATTAAATTAATTATTCACTATTAATTACCTTCAAGTTGGAAGCTTGATATACTTTTTATACTAAATGAATATGATCCTCATCAATAAATTGATACATAAAGGAATAATCATACTAAATCTACAAAGTGTCAATATCATGCAGAACATTCAAATCCTACGTGGTGTTTATTTGAAAAGTGTAAATTATATAAACGTATAGTTATTAATATAATAAAAATTGATCCAATAATAACATGAATTCCATGGAATCCTGTTCTTATAAAAAATGTTGATCCATAAATAGAATCAGAAATACAAAAAGGTGCTTTAATGTATTCATATATTTGAAGCAAAGAAAAATATATTCCTAAAAATACAGTAATAATTATAGATTTTATTGATTGTCTAAAATTATTACATAAAATTGCATGATGAGCCCATGTTATTGAAATACCTGAATATAATAAAATCAAAGTATTTAATATTGGAATTCTTATTGGATTAAATGTTTTAATCCCTAATGGGGGTCAAATTAATCCGATTTCAATGGAAGGGGATAATCTTCTATGAAAAAATGATCAAAAAAACGAAGAAAAAAATATAATTTCAGAAACAATAAATAAAATTATACCTCATTTTATGTTTTTAACAACTTTGTTAGTATGAAGTCCCTGAAATGTTGATTCACGGATTACATCACGTCATCATTGAAAAGATGAAATTAAAATGATTATAATTCCTAGACTAATTAGTAAAAAGTTATTTTTATTAATTCATATAATTATTCCTAATATAAAAGTTATTATTCCTAAAGAAGTACAAATAGGTCAAGGTCTATTATTAACTAAATGAAATGGATGATTATTCATTTAAATTTCTCTTGAATATAAATTAGTTAATGTTATAAAAACATATGATTGAATTATAGCTACTGCTGCTTCAAATATTATTATTAACAAAAACATAAATATTATTAAAAAAATTATTAACAATCTTTGTATTGATTCTCCTAATAAAGATATAATTAAATGACCTGCAATTATATTTGCTGTTAATCGAACAGAAAGGGATGTAGGTCGAATAAAATTTCTAATAGTTTCAATAATTACTATTAAAGGTATAAGTATTCTTGGTGTCCCAATTGGAGTTAAATGAGAAAATATGCTATTTGTTTTATTTATTCATCCAAATAATATAAATGATAATCATATAGGCAAAGCTATAGTTAATGAAAATACTAAATGAGAACTTGAAGTAAATACATAAGGTATCAACCCTATAATATTACTAAATAAAATGATAATAAATATTCTTAATATAAAAATTTGTATTCCATTATATTTTATTAATATTTTTATTTCATTAAATAAGTTTTTTAAAATTAAATTTATAAAAATTAAATTTTTATTAGGTAAAAGTCAAAAACTTATTGGTATAATTGATATAGGAATTATTATTCTAATTCAATTTATTGAAAATACTCCAGTAGAAGGATCAAACGTAGAAAATAAATTAGTTATCATTTTCAATTTATATTTTTATTTTCTTTTAATATTAATTTTGACTTAAAGTTTTTATTAAAATAGATAATTCTATTTATTAAAAATATTGTTAAAATAATAATTATTATTAAAGTTAATCATCATATTGGTGCTATTTGTGGCAAAAAGTGTTACTTAATGTAATTTTAACTTGACAAGTTAATGTTTTAATTTAAACTAAACTCTTCATTAAGAGTATATAAAATACTAAATTTTGGTTTAAGAGACCAACTCTCACTTATGAGAAACTCAATGAAAATTTGTTAATTCAATTAATAAATGAATTTAATTTAATTCTTTCTAATATAATGGGTATAAATCTGTGATTAGACCCACAAATTTCTGAACATTGTCCAAAAAATAAACCTGTTCGATTTAATAATAAATTTCCTTGGTTTAATCGTCCTGGATTTGCATCAATTTTTACTCCTATAGATGGAATGGTTCATGAATGAATAACATCTATAGATGTTACAATAATTCGAGTTTGGGTATTAAAAGGAATTACTAATCGATTATCTACTTCTAAGTTTCGAAATTCATTAATTAATAATTGATTTATTGGTTTTATGTAAGAATCAAATTCAATTTTATTAAAATCAGAATATTCATAAGATCAATATCATTGATGTCCAATTGCTTTAATAGAGATTAATGGATTATTTGTTTCTTCTATTAAATATAAAATTTGTAATGAAGGTAATGCAATAAATAATAATATAATAGAAGGAATAATTGTTCAAATAAATTCGATCAATTGTCCTTCTAGTATATTTCGATTAGATAAGTAATTTAATATCAATGATAATATTATATATCCTACTATTACAATAATTACAATTAAAATTATTATTGATCTATCATGAAACAAAATTAATTGTTCTATTAGGGGGGATGCCGGGTCATTTAAGTATAAATTTAATTGTATAAAGATTTTTAATAAAATAAAAATATTTATTTATGAATTTTAAGTTCATTGCACTAGTCTGCCATATTAAATTAATTTAATGAAATAGGTAATTCACTATATGAATGATCTTCTGGGGGAAGTTTTTGCATCCATTCTATGGATGTTTTATTTATATTTGTAAATATAATTATTCGAATTGAAATCATTCTTTCTCACAAAATAAAAATTATATAAATAATTCTAGTTAAAGTCAAAAATATACCTAAAGAAGATACAGAATTTCATATAAAATATAAATCTGCATAATCAGAGTAACGCCGGGGTATTCCAGACAATCCTAAGAAGTGTTGAGGGAAAAAAGTTAAATTAACTCCTAAGAATATAAATAAAAATTGAATTTTTATTCATTTTGGATTTATTGTTAACCCTGTAAGTAAGGGATATCAATGAATAAATCCAGCTATAATAGCAAATACTGCTCCTATGGATAAAACATAATGAAAGTGTGCAACTACATAATAGGTATCATGAAGTACTATATCAATTGATGAATTTGATAAAATAATACCAGTTAATCCTCCTAATGTAAAAAGAAATACAAACCCTGATGATCAAAGTATGGAAATTGATATTTTAGTTCTGACTCCATGCATAGTTGTTATTCAACTAAAAATTTTAATTCCAGTAGGAATGGCAATAATTATAGTTGCTGAAGTAAAGTAAGCTCGAGTATCTACATCTATTCCTACAGTAAATATATGATGTGCTCAAACAACAAATCCTAATATACCAATAGATATAATTGCATATACTATTCCTAAAAAACCAAATGATTCATTTTTCCCACTTTCTTGAGTAACAATATGAGAAATAATACCAAATCCCGGTAAAATTAGAATGTACACTTCAGGATGACCAAAAAATCAAAATAGATGTTGATATAAAATAGGATCACCCCCTCCTGAGGGGTCAAAAAAAGAAGTATTAAAATTTCGATCAGTAATAAGTATAGTAATAGCTCCTGCTAAAACAGGAAGTGATAATATTAACAATACTGCTGTTACTAAAACAGATCAAACAAATAAAGGAGTTTTATCTATTCTTATTCCTTTTACACGTATATTAATAATGGTAGTAATAAAATTAATTGCTCCTAAAATTGATGAAATTCCAGCTAAATGAAGAGAAAAAATAGTTAAATCTACACTAGATCCAGAATGAGAAATATTTGAAGATAATGGTGGGTAAACTGTTCAACCAGTTCCAGAACCTATTTCTACAATTGATCTTATTATTAATAAAATAAGAGAGGGGGGTAATAATCAAAATCTTATATTATTTATTCGAGGAAATGCTATATCTGGGGCACCAATTATTAAAGGGATAATTCAGTTTCCAAATCCGCCAATTATAATTGGTATAACTATAAAAAAAATTATAATAAATGCATGAGAAGTTACAACAACATTATAAATTTGATCAGAACCTAAGAATGCTCCTGGTTGAGATAATTCAATTCGAATGATTAATCTTAATATCATTCCTAATATACCAGATCATAATCCAAAGATAAAATAGAGAGTTCCAATATCTTTATGATTAGTAGAGTAAACTCACTTATTCATTTTTATTAAGATGTCTGAATAAGGTAGTAAACTGTAAATTTACTTATGAATTTGTTTAATTCTCTTAATATTAGGTTTTATAGTTTTATAAACATTAAATTGCAAATTTAAAGATGACTAAAAGGTCTAAGACCTACTTTTAGTCTAAATATTTTTAACTTTGAAGGTTAATAGTTTAATTAACTTAAAGCCCTAAGATAGGGGTTTAGTTAATAATAATATTATAGTTGAAAATAAATTAATAATTATTGGGAATATTCTTATTTTGGATGAAAGTTTAAATCATTTTATTGAGGATGAAAAAATTATTAAAGATAAAAAGGTAAAACGTAAATAAATAAATATTATAATTAATGAAGAAATAATTATAATTAAAGTTAAAATAAATTTGTTTAATTCTATTATTAACTGAATAACAATTATTTTACTTAAAAACCCTAATATAGGAGGTATACCTCCCATAGATAAAACATTAATTCATAATTGGATTTTAGATGTTATTATATATTCAGATATAATAATATGATTAATAAAATTAATATTGAATTTTTTTAACTGAATAAAAATTAATATTAATATTAATGAATAAATTAAAAAATATAAGAATCAGATATTAAAAAACTTAATTGAAGAAATTATAAATCCTATATTAAATACTGATGAATATGCTATAATTTTTCGTATAGAAGTTTGGTTTAATCTAAGAATAGCCCCTATTATTAAATTTAATAATGAAATAAATTCTAATTTTATATCCAAATAACCTATAATAATCAATGGGGCAATTTTTAATATACTAAGAAAAATAAAAGAAGATTCATATCTTATTCCTTCAATTATAATTATTACTCAATTTTGAAATGGAAACATACCGGTTTTTACAAGTAAAGAAGTAATTAATACAGTTTTAAAGAGAACTTCTAGTCTTATTATAACTATTATGACTCCCAGTATCATAATAGAAGAACTAATTCTTTGTATAATAAAATATTTTATCGAAGACTCATTTCTAAGAACAGATTTATTTATGATTAAAGGTACAAAAGATATTATACTAATTTCTATCCCAGATCAAATTATAATTCAGTTATTTGCTCTTGCAGATACTATAACTCCCAGTATTATAGTATTAAGAAACAAAAAAGTTGTTGAATTTATTTTAATTAAAAAGAAGAAATTTATCAATTCTATAATTAGGGTATGAACCTAATAGCTTTAATTAGCTTATCTTTTTTAATAAAATCATTTATTGCATAATTTATTCTATCAAAATAACCCTTTAATCAGGCATCTTATT